ATATATAGAATATATATGGACGTTTCGTCTTTTTGGTCCCATTTAACATATAATAGTAATATATAGTAAAAGGCTTATATACGTATGAAATACGGAACCTGTCGTAAAATAAATGAGTAGTTTTCGGTAATGCTGGGGAAGAAGGGGACGCTTTTTATGTTTTAAGAAAAAAATTTTATTCACCGGATAGTTGTACATTTCAATTTTAATTAGGGATTCCGTGTACAAGGTTCTTAACTGCATATGCATCTGAGCATATATGTATATGTATTACCATTTTAGATTACAATAAAATATATTACAATAAAAAAAGGAAGGAGATTTTTCAATGCGAGATCTAAAAACATATCTTTCCGTGGCACCAGTATTAAGTACTCTATGGTTCGGGTCTTTAGCAGGTCTATTGATAGAGATTAATCGTTTTTTCCCAGATGCGTTGACATTCCCTTTTTTTTGATTCTAGTTATTGACACGGTACCAAATAACGAAGATTCGAGATACAATTCAATATTTGTGACTAATCCTTCGCGCCCTTTTTCTCTTTTTTCCTTTTAGAATAAGAGGGAGGAAAGAGAAAAAAATAAAAGGTGGATTCAACAGCTTCGAGACTTGGGTTCAAGTTTGAATTAAATAAATTTTTCAATTTAAAAGGGGATGGAGGTAGAATAAACAAGGTGGGGTCTAGATATAGGACAAGACTCTTATACAAGGTACTTTAATGTAAACTTAAATGTAAATGAAATACTGTGATTTGAAATAAAGTTTCTAAATCATTCTATTTTTTTTAGTATATTGATTGCAGCGAAATTTTTCATAATTGGATTTCAGGTTAGTAACTTCTATTTTTTCCTTCCTTTCTTCTTCTTCGTTTTGGATCGAAAATAGAAGAGTCGCGTAAATCAAAAATACAAAGGGGGTTCATGGCCAAGGGGAAAGATGTCCGAATAACGGTTATTTTGGAATGTACATGTTGTGTTCGAAACGGTGTTAATAAGGTATCAACGGGTATTTCCAGATATATTACTGAAAAGAATCGTCACAACACGCCTAATCGATTGGAATTGAGAAAATTCTGTCCATTTTGTTACAAACATACGATTCATGGGGAGATAAAGAAATAGATCGAATCGAGCACATGTATGTAACCCTTCGAAGGAAGGGGAAAAAATGACATTCTATATAAAACATAGTTAATAGTTAAATATTATATATATTATTAATTATTAACATAATTAAATATAAACAAACCAAATCCTATTTATTCTAATTCATTTTAGATCCGATCGAAATAGGATTTTCGGGATAAGGAATAAACTAAACAAACCATGGATAAATCCAAGCGACCTCTTATTAATAAATCCAAGCGATCTTTTCGTAGGCGTTTGCCCCCGATCCAATCGGGGGATCGAATTGATTATAGAAACATGAGTTTAATTAGTCGATTTATTAGCGAACAAGGAAAAATATTATCTAGACGGGTGAATAGATTGACCTTGAAACAACAACGATTAATTACTATTGCTATAAAACAAGCTCGTATTTTATCTTTGTTACCTTTTCTTAATAATGAGAAACAATTTGAAAGAACCGAGTCGACYGCCAGAACTGCGGGTCTTCGAGCCAGAAATAAATAGGCTTACTCTTTCTTCACTTGAATAAAAATTAAAATCCGAACTCAAACGCAGATTGATGTTTTGTTCAAAAAATATGAAAAATGCAGATTGAATTATCGTGCCGTAAGAAAAAAAGGAATCGGGTAAGAATAAATCTTTTTTTTTTTTTGAGTGTGTTCATTCATTTTTACTAATTTTTTAGCATATTCATTTTGACTCTACCCTCCCGGAGTTCATTCTCCGGGGAAAACTACGTTTAAATTATTCCGGTGGATTCTTTCCAATCTACTTCTTTTATGATCTCATTCGAAATCATATAAAGACATTTTTTATTTGATATAGCTATTTGTGCAAGTATTTTACGATTAAGAAGCACCTGTTTCTTATATAGGTCGTGTATTAATCTACTATAACTATAGGATACCCCTATTTCACGAATTACTGCGTTTATTCGAGTGATCCACAAACGGCGAAAATCTCTCTTTTGCTTATCCCTATCCCGATGAGACGAAACCAAAGCTCTTATTTTCTGTTGAGTAATTGTTCGAGTAAGTCTTGAATGAGCCCCTCGAAAGCTTGATGCAAATAAACGAATTTTTGTTCTACGTCTCCGAGCTATATTTCCCCGTCTAATTCTGGTCATTGAATAAATGAAACTTTGACGAATAACTAATAGATTTCCTTTCTTTCAGTTATTCTTTTTCCCTTTCCTAGTCTATTAATAACAAAGCTTTTTTCCAATGTATAAACTAAAAATTCAAATGGCTTTGGCTACTATAACCTTCCCGACCACTATTTTTCTTTTTTCTAGGCATTTCACTTCGAAATAATAAAATTTATTTTACTAGTTTTATTTTACTAGGTATCAAAATAGAATAAATAAAAAATAGAAATGGATAAAGAAATTAAAGAAATAGCGGCTTCCTTCGTTTCTATGATTACTTCTTAAACGGTGAGGTTTTCTCTATACACCGGAGCCTTTACTTCATTTAATCAATGTTATTGGTAACTTGTATAGTTCACATTCTTTGGCTCTACCCATGAATTATCCAGTAATAGGTCTTTCACGATTAGATCTACTTACACAGTAACGGTATTTAATTATGAAAGTTGGCTCGGTAGCTAACCCTTTTAGTCCGTTCTTGCAAGAGAGGGCCTAAGTTTTCTGTTTTTAAGTAAGATTTCCTCCGCTTAATGGATAACCATTTGCTACCAATGGAGAATTGCTTCTCATCTTAAATTGAGATGATTGGATTTGCACCAATGGAAACCATAAATTTCATACACAATAGAATGGATGGATTCTCTTTTTTTTAGATACTGAATTGAATGGACTTCTTTTTCTATTCTATCCTATTCGCCGGTACTGATCATTGATACTAGAAAAAATTTTCTTTCTTTTATCGCAGCTCATGATCTGAACGAGTCGCACATACACCCTAGTACATGTTCCTCGACGCTGAGGGCATCCCCGAAGCGCGGGGGATTTTGTGACATTTCTAATTGGCTGTCTTGTATTTCTAATAAGTTGTTTAATAGTTGGCATGTTGAAGCATATCATATAAATAATGGGCTGGTTTAGATCGATCCTAACCTGATGATTTTGAATGATTTGAATTACTTCTATTTAATTTTCTAGTAAATTCAGCAAAAATCTAAAATATGAAATCGAGGATTTGCGCGAAATAAATAGAAATTCGGGCTATTTTCAGCCAACCACCGCTACAAGATCAACAATTCCATAAGCTTGGGCTTCTGTTGCTGACATAAAAACATCTCTTTCCATGTCTTCCGAAACAACCCATAAGGGTTTGTCCGTTCTTTGTACATAAACCCTTGTGAGGGTTTCACGCAGTTTGAGCAGCTCTTCCGCTTCCAGGATAAATTCTCCCGTTTGTGCCTCATAAAAAGAACTAGCAGGTTGATGAATCATTACCCTGATGGTATAACAAAAGAGGGGTTCCTCTATTTTGCATGCTGAATAGAAAAGAAAGATAAAGAATAAAAAGAAAAAAAGACAGAATTGAACAACCGTACGGGCATCTTTTATGCATTGCATACGGCTCTATAATAAAATTGACCTTTACCCTTCCATCAAAGAAAAAAATAGGGTCTATCAGACCCAGATCGGGAAATGATAAAATTACCACCCTTCCTTTCGTAGGAGTTCAAAAATACTATGATGGTTCCGTTGCTTTATATATATTTCTATTTTTATTATTAGGTTTGTCTGTGTTTCAGCAATCCCAAAGTTGCTTTTTGTAAAATTTTTTGTAAAATAAGGAAAAAATATTTTATTTTCGAACTCTTTCAGAACATAATTAAGCCCCCCCGTGTGAAAATAAAAAAGTTTGTGACGCTGAACTGGAATCCCCAATATAAAAAATAGGAAATTATCTCATACTACTCTCTCGATACATAATCAAATGTTTTGAAAAAACAATAAAAATTTTTTATTTTGATATCGAATTCAAAGTGCCATGCTATTATTACTTAATATTCATACGGCGAAGGCATAGTCTTATTTTTTTCTCTTAAATAAAAACCTCATTGGCGCCAAGCGTGAGGGAATGCTAGACGTTTGGTAATTTCTCCTCCGGCCAAGATAAAAGATCCCATTGAAGCGGCTAATCCCATGCATATTGTCTGTACATCTGGTCGCACAAATTGCATTGTATCATAAATAGCCACTCCAGGGATAACCCATCCGCCAGGAGAGTTTATAAACAAATATAGATCTTTGATATCATTCTCGATGCTGAGATATACCATAAGACCAATAAGTTGATTCGAGATCTCGCTATCAACCTCCTGTCCTAAAAAAAGTAATCTTTCTCGATAAAGTCGGTTGATTAGGGTAAAATTATATCCCTTACGAACCGTACAGGCGCCTTTTGGTGCATACGGTTCAACAAAAAATTGCAAAAAAAAAGAATCAATGTGCAGATTCCAATCCTCTTTTTTTCATATTCGTAGAAGGCTCTTTCTGACTTCTAACGAAAGGAAAGGACTTTTCTTCGATTTTTAAAAAAGACAGGTTTTTGTTCCTTTTCGTATAATATCCTTGTAATAGAAAAGAAAAAAAAGAAGTCACTAAACTTATCGAATTAACTTCTCATTGATATATTGTTTCATCGAGATCCAATCCAAATCACAATGTTGTTTTCTTGTTCCTGAATGGGCCCTGTTAATCTTTTTAGGTTTATGCTCTACCCCGGGTAAAGATCCGCCCTATTTCGATTTGTACATATAGGACAAATGCTTCCATTACCATTTCTTTTTGTTATGACTTCCCCTTTTTTCAATTTTTATGCCTTCCTACAAAAATTGAAAGTTTGAGATGGCTTCTCTTTACAAAAAGAAACTGTTTATGATACAAATAGTAAT